AATTACTCTATCAATCACCATCTACTTCAGAGATACCTTTGGATTTGAAAAAAAAATTTTTTAAATCCAAAAGGTCAGAGTATCTTCCTACGAATTAATGAATCAGGCAGGGTTTCTTTGTGCATAAAAAGAAAAAGCGGGTAAATCTTTACCAATTTCATTAACAATTTCATTGTCAATGTGAAATATTCATACAAAGAAAAATGTGGGAGAAATAAAGAAGATGCAGGTTCATTTATCTGATTGGCTAGTAAAGCATGAGCTAGTTCATAGATCTTTAGGCTTTGATTGCCGAGGAATAGAGACTTTACAAATAAAAACCGAAGATTGGGACTCCATTGCTGTCATTTCATATGTATATGGTTACAATTATTTACGCTCCCAGTGTGCCTATGATGTAGCACCAGGCGGATTTTTAGCTAGTGTGTATCACCTTACGAAAATAGAATATGGTATAGATAAACCAGAAGAGGTATGCATAAAAGTCTTTGCTCCCAGGAATAATCCTAAAACCCCGTCAGTTTTTTGGATTTGGAGAAGTGCTGATTTTCAAGAACGGGAATCTTATGATATGTTGAGAATTTATTATGAAAATCATCCTCGCCTTAAACGTATCTTGATGCCTGAAAGTTGGATAGGCTGGCCCTTACGTAAAGACTATATTACGCCATTACGCCAAATTTCTATGAAATTCAAGATGCTCATTGAATGATAAGAAACCCCTTTTTACTTATTTTTACTTATACAGCACGACTCCAGATTTCATTTCAATAAAAGAACATTTTAACATTACTTTCTAGATGAAAAGAGTAACTGCATTTTTATTCGTATTGTGGGTGGACCAAAAGAAAAAAGAAAAAGAGGTTTTCATTGCTATTCCCCAATTGGAAAAATATCCCATACATTTTGTATGAGCAGAAACAATAGGATGGTTCAAAAGATTTCTGCACCATAAACTTTGTACCGCGCGCATCACTTAGTGGGGACCCCGGAAAGTAACTTGAGCAAGAGTGAAAAAAAAAGAGATGAAATGAAAATAATCGGAGTTTCTTTGTAGTTTATTTTTACTGTGTCTGAAATACATCCCCTTTCTATCCCTATCTTTCCACTCTTTTATTAAATCTTTTTAGCTATTCTATTTGACATATAGGAAAATTTAACATCCTTTTAGAATAAAATAGAATAAAAAATTATGAACAGAGAGGAAAAAAAGAAAAGAAAGAATATCTATCCTGACCCATCTCAATGAATTTCATTTGTATTAGATATGAATATCTATCCAATACATTATTCATGTGTCAGGAACCAGATTTGAACTGGTGACACGAGGATTTTCAGTCCTCTGCTCTACCAACTGAGCTATCCCGACCAGTACCCTGCATAATCCTAGCAGAATACTTGTATCTATGTAAATGAAAAGAACTAAAAAAGAAAGTCTTAACAAATTGGACCTAGCCCCCTTTAATTTCTTAGATCTTCAAAAAGAAGACTTTCTTTGTAAATGTAAAGATAAGGATATAAACTATAAATGATTCAATGAATCATTAAATAAGGATGATTCCTTGAACATATATGTTCATTTGTTCAGATATCGTATCTATACAAAGAAAAACAAAGAAAATTGGAATTGGAATACGAGGATTTCTATTCGGATCCATTTGTGAAAGAACAGAGTGAATGAAATTAGAAAGATATTTAATTTTGTTTGAACTGAACAACTGATAAAAAAAAGTAAAAAAAAAGAGGATGAGAGTAAAGAAAGAGTGGAGAATTCAAATGGGCTTTTTCTTGGGGATAGAGGGACTTGAACCCTCACGATTTTTCAATTCGACGGATTTTCCTCTTACTCTAAATTTCATTGTTGTCGGTATTGACATGTAAAATGGGACTCTCTCTTTATTCTCGTCCGATTCATCTTCAAAAAATCTATCAAACTCTGGAATGACTCATTTGATCACTGAATCATTTGAATTCAATTTCAATTCTAATTAAAACTTTTCATAGTTTATCATTCTAATTAATATAGAATATAAATTAGAATATAAGATAGAGGTTTTCTCTATATATCCTTATCCTATACTCATATCCTAATAGTAGATAAGATAATAGTAATATAAAGAAAGAAAAAAGAAATGTGATTAATCGCTTGCTATGTAAGTATGTATACATACTTATTAGGTATATAAGGTCATCCTTTTTGTCATTTCAATCTTTTATTCTGATAGAATTATTTTAGCTACTAATCTAACGTAGTAAATTTCATTCGTTAGAACAGCTTCCATTGAGTCTCTGCACCTATCCCTTTTTATTCTCATTTTTTATTTTTTCTCAAAAAAAGATTTGGCTCAGGATTGCCCATTTTTAGTTCCAGGGTTTCTCTGAATTTGGAAGTTACCACTTAGCAGGTTTCCATACCAAGGCTCAATCCAATCAAGTCCGTAGCGTCTACCAATTTCGCCATATCCCCCCCTTTGCTTTAAGACTTTAAGACAAGGATTCAGTTATAATTCCATCCATCTCTTTCGTTAATCTTGGCACTGTTGAATTCATTAGGGAATGATTCCTATATTAAAAAATTGTATGCTGCTATTTTCTTTTTATGCCCACCCTTTATTCTATCATTAATGTATCCACAATTCAATATGGATAGATATATCCCACATATATCTATGCCTTTCCTAATCCTTCCTTTTGACAGTACTATTTAAAATAGTGGAACGGCCAATATTTCTTCTTCATCCTATTGTGTATAATTCTATAATCCAAATTTATATAAGTTTTAGTAATTGATTTCCATTATTCGAATAGAAATCAATAGAATATGATTCTTTTTTCACTATTTCTCTAATTTATCTATTAAGATATAGATAGTTTCGTTACGTGAAATTTAGATTTCAAGTTTTAAAGTATTTTTTTCTAGTTCCACGACTAGTTCCACGATTAGAATTGTATAATTCTAATGGTAATAAATGAATTATTCATAATAGTAATAGTATATAGTATTGAAGATTTCATTTCAGATCCTATTTAATTTGAAGTAGAATCGCTAGGTAATAGCTAAGATCCGAAGTTTCCTGTATTGCTCTTATATCCGCCCGCTTAGCTCAGAGGTTAGAGCATCGCATTTGTAATGCGATGGTCATCGGTTCGATTCCGATAGCCGGCTCTTTTTCTTTCCCTGATTGAAAATCTCTACTTTCGCTTTCTATAAATGTTGGGTCACCAATCTATTATGTCATGGTAACTTGCAGTTATAGCTATGAATAAAAAAAGTTGACTAGAACAATTAGATCTTCTACAGAAGAAATTGGAAAACGTAGTCTTAACTTGAATTTCCTATATATACAAAAATACGAATATTGATAAAATTTATTTTATTCTGTTTTGTAGTACTTTAGTAGATTGAGTTTTGTTTTGCTGACCCTTTAGTTCAGTCTGAATTTAGATTTCATTGTTAAAGGAAAGTGAATCAAAAAGGAGCTTTTATATGTCCCGTTACCGAGGACCTCGTTTAAAAAAAATACGTCGGCTGGGGGCTTTACCGGGACTCACTAGTAAAAGACTCAGACCCAGAAGTGATCTTCAAACCCAATTGCGCTCTGGAAAAAGATCGCAATATCGTATTCGTTTAGAAGAGAAACAGAAATTGCGTTTTCATTATGGTCTTACAGAGCGACAATTACTTAAATATGTGCATATTGCTGGAAAAGCCAAAGGGTCAACTGGCCAGGTTTTACTACAACTGCTTGAGATGCGTTTGGATAACATACTTTTTCGATTAGGTATGGCTTCGACCATTCCTGGAGCCAGACAATTAGTTAACCATAGACACATTTTAGTTAATGGTCGTATAGTGGATATACCAAGTTATCGTTGCAAACCCCGAGATATTATTACTACGAAGGATAAAGAAAGATCGAAAGCTCTGATTAAAAATTCTCTTGTTTCATCCCCCCACGGGGAATTGCCAAACCATTTGACTATTGACTCCTTACAATATAAAGGATTTGTAAATCAAATAATAGATAGTAAATTGATCGGTTTGAAAATAAATGAGTTGTTGGTCGTAGAATATTATTCCCGTCAGACTTGATTCTAACGAAAATAAAAAGTATAAAATTTTGACTCCTTTCGCTGAAGTAAATAGAGTACCTTGTGCCCTGTCTCATTCACGTATCACAAAAGGACAATAGGATTCTTTTTCTTTTTTCTTATTTTCAATAGAAATAGGATTTTTCTATTTTTCTTTTACGTATGGATGTAATTACGGATACGGATAGAGAATCTCTATGAAATTAAGGGTCTTACTGTTAGTTAGAATAATAATATCAATTCTTATTTGATTTGACACATTGTAGTTGGTAATGTTGATGAATAAAAAGAAACGGAGAGAGAGGGATTCGAACCCTCGGTAAACAAAAGTCTACATAGCAGTTCCAATGCTACGCCTTGAACCACTCGGCCATCTCTCCTACAGAATCTTATTTCTGACCAAAACCCGAATGAATAGCGAGTCATTGACTCCCGAGAGTTCCATAAGAAGAATTTTTTTTTACAATTGCATATTTCTTAACAAAAACTTCTTTCATCAACTATCCCATGGATCTATTCAAAATTCATGAATAGGATGATTCCTTTTTCTATTTTGATTGTATAGTGTAACACATACACATTATGCAAACAAAAGGGATGGTTACTTTGTTTTAATTTTATTTTCTCATGGAATGATTATTCCATTCTTTTTACTTTTTGGATCATAACCAAATAAAAACTTCTCGAGTTATCCTAATTCATAGGAAACTTGGTTATTCAACTTAAATGAAATAGTAAGAGTTTTGGTCATTGGTATACTACAAAATTGTAATGAAATCTAATCTGATTCAACTCTTTCATCTTTGTCAAAAAAGGGGGACAATTTGGGACCCATGTTTTTCCAATTAGTCTGTTTTTATGTTATTTTGTACTGTACCATTCTTTTTTTGTGGAATTTTTCCCCGAAG